AAAAAGAAAATAATAAACAGAGTGTTCTTATTCAAAACGCCCTGTGATCTTCAACCAATTCTGTGCTTCAATATAATTACCTGGGGTAAGTGCTATAGCTTGTTTCCAATATTCAGCAGCTTGATCAAACCAAGATTCCGCTATTTCAGAATCTCCCTGTCGAATGGCCTGTTCTCCGCGGTCGGAATAGGTGCGTAAATTCCTTCCCTTAGAACCGTACTTGAGAGTTTCCTGACTCATACGGCTCAACAGTCAATTCTTTTGATCTTCCATTTTTTTCTGGAGTTAACCACAAGAAAAGAGGTTAATTACATGAGTTTCAAACTTGAATTTGGATTAATAAAGAATTTAATCCTTTTTTTTAGTTTTATCTTTTTTCCTACCTTCAGAAGAATAAAGCATAGCTTTGGTTCTCACACCAAAGTAAGATAGAAAATGCATCTTTTTCCATTTTATACCGATCGGTGTTCCATTCCAAATCGACTTCCTGGAGATGATGATGCAATTGGATTGACTTATACAATTTTTTCAAGAAGAATAAAGCATCGGCATTTACACTCTTATTAGAATCTTCTGAAAGGTAACTATCTCGATTTCATATATCATATACTTTCATATATGATATATCTATTTCTATAGAATCTTTGAGAAAGACTTTTCTTCATAAGAAAAGACTTACTATCTTTGGGATCTGATACTACACCGCTGCTCAAAAGCTTAGGGGATCAACTTTATTACATAAGTGGATTCCTAACTCTTCTATCATGAGATAAGTAAGCAGTTCTTGTTGTATTGGCCAAAAACCTTGTTAATTGATCTTTACGGTGCTTCCTCTATCAATTAGATCTTTTATCCATAGAAAAAAAAGTATCTAGGCATATATATTTCTTCATATTTCGATTTCTATGAAGTTTGTTTCTTTGCTACAGCTGATAAAAATCGTTGTTTCGAACGATATATATGTAGAAAGCCCATTTTTTTTTCTAGTATTTATAAGTATTAGCGGATTTGCTCGTTCTTTTCTTTTTTCTTTCTATAGTGGAGATAGTCGCACGTAATGACAGATCACGGCCATATTGTTAAAAGCTTGAGGTAAGAACGGGTTTCGTTCGAGTGCTCGAAAATAGTATTCCAAAGCTTTCGTATGTTCTCCGTTACTTGTGTGGATAAGGCCTATGTTATAAAGTATATAACTTCGATCATAGGGATCAATTTCCAGTCGCATAGCCTCATAATAATTCTGTAAAGCTTCCGCATAATTTCCTTCCGATTGAGCCGACATCCGTTACGGTCGTCATTCGGTTCAAAGAATCTCCGTTCCAGAACCGTACGTGAGATTTTCATCTCATACGGCTCCTCCTTTCTGTGTATAATGATAAACATAGAATCAAAAAAGATTGCAATATTCTCATTATCAACTGAGCGGGACTAGTGTTTTTACACGAAATCTCTAGCCAACCTTCCTGTAAAGGATCTTTTTTCTTAAGATCAAGTATGTTATTACTGGATAAATAGTCACTTCAACAATTTCTTTGTCCTCAACGCCGCTAAATTTCCCGGAATTAGTCACTTCAACAGTCTTCGATGGTTATATGGGTATCCAAAATACGAACGAGATGGATGTTTATTGTCCCAACCATTCTTGTTAGTCCCGATCCCGATAAGAAAGGAAGGGTTTTTTTTACAAAGTTTTCTCGTGTTGTTGATTCCTAAGCGTAGTGCTTCTTCCCCCATGCCGCCCATTGGTACTAGTGGAGTAGGATTGACCTAACCCCATAGGTATAGGTATAACCTTTCGCTTAATACTATAAACCAAAAATTGAAGCATATGAGGCTGCATTAATCGGGGATACACGACAGAAGGAATTAATCGTTTTATTTCCAAACTTCACCTTCAGCAAGCGTAGGTTTTTTTCAAAATTTTTTTCTTTCTCTCTGAAGAATGTATCTTTCTCCTAAGACTGAGATCGGTAAAAAAAAAGATAATCAAATCGCACCATCTCTGTAATAAGTGAATGCCTCTTTTTCTCCTGAAGTTGTCGGAATTATTCGTAATAAGATATTGGCTACAATGGAAAAGGTCTTATCAATAAAATTTCCATTTATCCGAGATCTAGGCATAGGTAGCAATCCATTCTATAATTTCATTTTTTATCGCGTGAGAAAATAATCCCCCAAACAAAGGAATTGTACAATACAGTACGAAATAACGTAAAAACGGACTTCTTAATCAAATTACTTTATCCTACGGCCAGCCAGCCTCGAAGGGTGGGTTTTTTTTTGATAAAACCTTTTCTTTCTATTTTTATAGTTCCAATTGATTGTGTGCGCCCACCCAAATGGAATATGAATGACTCACTATTCACTCGGTTTCTGGGCATAATCATTATGTAGGAGAGATGGCCGAGTGGTTCAAGGCGTAGCATTGGAACTGCTATGTAGGCTTTTTGTTTACCGAGGGTTCGAATCCCTCTCTTTCCGCACCTTTACCAAATTCATC